ACCGACCTAGGTAAATCCATGAGTTCGATTCTATTATTTTTTCCTCTTTTATTCTGAATAACTATCTGAATCTTTATGACTCATCACTCAACTCAGATGAATTTTTTGAAAGAACTATGCTTTGAACAAATGATCCCCGCTCCCATCACCAGTTGCTCCTCCTATCTACACCCGCTCCACCAACTAATCTTATTTTTGGATCTTGTTTGTGATATTGAGAAAAGATCAATCAATAAATATCTCTATGGATTCTTCCAACTTATTTCTATTCTATAGTATATTAAACGACTACAGTACCCTATATAATTTATATGATATGACTTTTCAATTTTAATTCATTTTTTTTATTTTATTGTCTTCTTTCTCTTTTATATTTCCTTCAGATGAATCGAAAACTACAAACAAAGTATAATATATTTTTGAATGGTTCGAGCCAAAAAATGGACTATTTTCTTATTTACTTTACCTTGTTGTTGTCAGAAAAAGAGGGGAAATTCCTTATTTTCCCCCTGTCTCTAAATGAAATATGATATGCAATATAAAATAGTAAATTAAATACTATATACTATATAGTGGATAGTGGACTGGAAATTCAAATATCTTTCTATTTCTAGTATCCGTTCTCATTATCCATCCCATTGTCGAAACAAAAATAGAGGATGCATCAATATGTAAATATTTGGTACATAAAGTCACGACCCGATCTATCTATATTTATAACTATAGATAGATAAAAAAAATCTATATATAAGCAACCGATCCTTTTTTTTTTTTGAATCAAAGAAAGATATTCAAAAATAGACGTCTCTTATTTTGTGACTCAGAATAAACGTTTCGCGTGGAGGAGGGGAGGAACGGAATAATAATTTATTCTTATGGAGGATCCAAAAAAGATTGAATCGGAAATATCGACAAATTCTAAATTCTTGCGACGTAGTCTAAAGGAAATGAAAAAAAAAAATTTCGAGGCTACAATTCTATCTCTATCAAATTTGAATATCAGAATAGCTGATATAGTCATGATTCAATAGGTCAGGTCCACTTACCTTTTTTATTTCTTATATTTATGATGGATTTGATTGGAATAACGGAAAAGTAGGAATATTTGGCGATTCATAATTGGGGTTGAGTAGGTAGAATATCTATGTCCTCGAACCAAAAATATGGAATAATGAAACCTGAGTTGAGTAAGAATATAGCCTGTAGTGACATAGTTGTCTTCCCAATAAGCGGGGTGATTTATCATTATAATGAACACTTTATAATCACTATACTATCTCATTATATTTATAATGATAATTAGTTAATTAACTCATTCTAATAAAAAAAATATCCCTATTATCCACTAAAAAATGAAGATTGAAACTAGAGTTTTGTGGAAAAAGCCCCTTATCGGATTTGAACCGATGACTTACGCCTTACCATGGCGTTACTCTACCGCTGAGTTAAAAGGGCCTATTTTATTCCATTCCTGAATGAGACAATGTGAAGACATATACATATATTATATACCTCCATATTACATTACATAGGTGCATACAGTAGGCTCATAGTGTCTCATTCGGGAATATCTTTTTTTTTTTTAGTCAGTCTAGGCTAAAACCTAATTACTTTTTTTTTCTTTTATTGACCCCTATCACAACGAGATTCGTTTGATTAATACACAAATTGAAATAGATCCAAGACATTTGATATGTGATCAAATCATGTAATGTATGGAATGAAAAGATTCAACTCGTACCTGAAATCCAAGCTCTGCTCTTAGAAAAAAAGAAACTTTCTATCGTTTCTTAATTTCCTAGCTGTAAGATAGGAATATCGCATCTTAACAATGCGTGAATCGATGCGTGAAGGTTGAAGAATGGCTTTTCTGTCGGACAAATCACTAGCGATCCTATACTTCATTAATTATTAATTATAACACATTATAATTATTTCGGAATGTTTATCCATTCTAATGATATAGAATCTATATATAGAAATAGAATATAGAATTTTTTTCATTCATGAACCATGAATGAAAAAATATTCTATCGGAATCGCGAAAGGAAAGGTGGAAAACTTATTCGTATTTAGTCACACCATTACATTATATTGACAATTACAAAAAACTATTCATACTATGAGTATATATAGTATGATGTCGGTTGGGCATCGCAGATATGCCCCCATCGTCTAGTGGTTCAGGACATCTCTCTTTCAAGGAGGCAGCGGGGATTCGACTTCCCCTGGGGGTAGGGTACTACGAAAGGAGGTTGATCATGTATTATCAATAAGTCTAGACTTGATTCTTCCTGGGTCGATGCCCGAGTGGTTAATGGGGACGGACTGTAAATTCGTTGGCAATATGTCTACGCTGGTTCAAATCCAGCTCGGCCCAAGAATTCACCGATCCATCATGAGATTACATAATATAAGAAATTTGTCCGCCGGAAACGTCTGGTTAATTTGTTATCCTATTTGTTTTTTTCCGATATATTCTTCATTTTATGAATTATCTGGATTCATATCAGAATCCGAAAACATAGGACAAGAATTAACAAGTCAAAATATTTTTTGGAAAGATTTCGTATCAATCGATTTAACACGATTTGACAATAGGATTTCTAGTAATCCGTGTCGTTCTCACTAAAGTCCATATCTATGTGGATATTAATATACCAATCACTCCTTTCTCTGTTACAATACGACAATTCTAAATTAAACTAGTCTTAATCAAATCATTTTTCTCTGGGATTGTAGTTCAATCGGTCAGAGCACCGCCCTGTCAAGGCGGAAGCTGCGGGTTCGAGCCCCGTCAGTCCCGACCTAGTATCCGATGACTCCATCAATTCATTTTTTTATTTTCTGTCAAGGGGCATAGAGTGGGATCTAATTCCCATAGGGTCCTTTTTTTTTCCGTTTCGAATTTTTTATTGAGAAAATACAATGCGACAATTTCAATTACTTCAATTAGTACCGAGGGGGATAGGAATATTGAATTGGTACAATTGTGAGTAGCACCCTATTTAGTTAGGATTAAAAGAAATCCTTGTCTGGTTTTTTTCGATTGCTCCTGACCCGTGGAAGGGAATCGAATACTTATATATATACTTTCACTAGAGCATATACACAAATTTGGATTCGTTTATTGTACGATAAAAAATGAACTTTTCACATAGTTACCTCGATAAAATACTTTTTTTCATATTAAAGCCTCTTTCTAGCTCCAATTTTTGATAACTTAAATTACTAATAGGAAACAATCTATTTATATCATTCAAACTACATACTTCATTTTGGATATATGTGTCCCAGGGCCGGTTCAAGGAAAGAAAGGAATATTTAAATTAAGTAATTAAGAAAAGGAAGAGCAAACAAAGAAAAGATAGACCCTCTCTTCTCTTAGTGAGGGAATGAGAAATCTTTTTTTATTTCCGGGGAAGGTCCTATCGAAGAAAGAACAAACTAAAAAAAAAGAGTTCATTTTTTCTTTTTTAATTTATCAAAATATTCGATCTTTTCTTCTTATTTTTTCCATTTTACTTCTACTATTTGGGTTGGGTTTTTGACCAATGGAAGCGGAAGATGGGCCAGATCATCCTTTATTATATTATATATATGATTCTATAAATAAGACGGTAGGTTATAGAAAATAACGAATGGATAAAATAAAGAATAATAATTCAATGAGATTCTAAATTGGATCAGGAATTCCATTTTAGGTTTTTCTTCCGTATGGATAAAAGATCCTCCTATGTTATACTATTCCATTCTCGATGATGAATAGATTTGATAGCTCAGATATTGTTATTCAATGATATTGATCCGATTCAATATCATCGGGATGTATTTCTCCCATTGAATTTACAGGATAAAGATTTAGAATCTCTATGGGATCAGATCCCGAGTTATTAATTATGAAGTAAAAAAACGATGAAATTATGGAAGTAAATATTCTCGCATTTATTGCTACTGCACTGTTCATTCTAGTTCCTACTGCTTTTTTACTTATCATTTACGTAAAAACGGTCAGTCAAAACGATTAATTTGAATCAAGCTTGACTTCTTAGTTCTTATCAATAATGGAAGAAATGAAAGGGATTCAAATTCCACGTCTTAAATAAAATGAGCGAATTAAAATCAGACGTATATGAGATTTGATAGTATGGTAGAAAGGAATATAGGAACCTTTCTACCATACTATCTATTAGTGTATAATTCTACTATGACTGCACATTATTATCTAAAATAATAAAGTTGGACTGTATAAAGAAAGATGGCTTAATGTGGATCACTCCGTAATCTGTATATTGATATATGTACATATAACTCCCATATGTGTAATATACATAGTACCCCAATTCGAGTTCTTTACTTTGGTACATTCATTTGGTTTAGACCGATTTCGATCAATATGATATAATTGAATGCCCACCTTTACTCTTATCTTATAAAATACGTATCTACATAATAACAGATCGACTTCCTCTTTGAACAGTAAAGCGAGAAACAAATAAAAAGGGGTCGGTTGCTCCTCATTGTAATATTTATATATAATTCTGTTAAGAGCTAGTTCATCTAAATACTCTATTTCAATTTGGTTGGAAAAAATTGCATATCATGCGTATTCCGTTTAGTTTCAAAATACGAAGATGGGAATCATTTAATTTAACTATTTGTTTGATTGAAAGGTTATTCGTCATCTATTACATTACTTTACTGGATTCCAGTCGAATTTTAAAATGAAGATATTTGAAAGAAAAACGCTTTGCAGAAGGATTATGAAACTATTAATACAGTTTGATTACTCAACTCAATTCAATTAGTAATTACCCTAGCCCTAGAGTCCACTTCTTCCCCATACTACAAGTGAAAGGGAAAATGTAAAGACTACCATTAAAGCAGCCCAAGCAAGACTTACTATATCCATGTGAATTATGCCCCCGAATATGAAGAAACTCTTTCATTATTGATTACTAATAATATGGAATCAATGGCACAGAGTCAAAAAGAGATTC